CGATATATAAAAAATGATCAATTAGAAAATGCTTTACGCAATGAAATGTCACAATTTTTTTTTTTTACATGTACAAGTGATGGGAAGCAAATAATATCCTTTACATATCCGCCCAGTTTATCGACTTTTTCAGAAATGCTAGAACGAAGAATTTCTTTGTACATAATAGAAAAACTATATGACGAAGATCTTTATAATTCTTGGATTTATACCAATGAAAAAAAAAAGTGTAATTTGAACAATGAATTGAGAAGACGAATCCAAATTCTAGAAAAAAATGAGGAATCCACGAGTCTGGATATGCTTGAAAAAAGAACCATATTATGTGATGATGAAAATAAAAAAAAATGCTTGCCAAAAGCATATGATCCTTTTTTCAACGGACCATATCGAGGAATGAGAAAAAAATTATATTCACGTGCAATCATGAATCCTTATACAGATACAGAAGATTTAGTAGAAATTTTTTTGATACTGGACCACGAGAACTATTTGTTTCGATCTGTATCTTTCTACCTGTAATAGGAATTGGTATTTATCCTGATTTCGTTCTCCCGTTATCGGTTGACAAGATAAAAGTTCTACTATATAAATTCTTTTTATAGATTCCATAATAAAGAATTTTCATTAATTGGAAAGAAAGTCTTAGAATTCTTTGACTTTCCTATTTTCACGATTCTTCATTGTACAATGAAAAAAAAAGAAGAGTGAATTAGAATTGTAATGAGATACATCTAGAGTTTTTGAGAACCATTTGAATAATTCCTCCATTCAAACGGTTTTCAAAAACTCGCACAAATTTTCATTGTGTATCAGACGATGTTTTTATGTATTCTTCATGTAGTTTATTTAATTAGATCTTAATTGGAATTAACCATAACTATGGAACCCGATTCCTAATAGATTGATCCCAAAATAGCATATCCAAATTAGAAGAAATCCTATAGAAGCCACAAATGCCGAATTCGTGCCTTGGTCTTGCCATTTTTGATTTGTTCTAGTATGTAAATAAATTGCAAATATGGTCCAAGTAATAAATGCCCAAGTTTCTTTAGGGTCCCAATTCCAATAAGAACCCCATGCTTCATTAGCCCATACTGCTCCAGAAAGAATGCCTATGGTTAAAAAGGTAAACCCTAAACTAATGACACGATAACTCCAATAATACAAACGCTGAATTAATTGATATTTGTAAAAATTTTGAAATGAGAGAAAAGAAGTCTTTTTTAATACACTTCCTTTTTCGTTCAAATATTCCATCTCACCAAAGAAAAACGACTTCCTTAAACTTAAAAAATTCTTGTTTCTAAAAAAAAAATCGATGTTTTTTCGAAATGTAATCACTATAAGAGCAACTGATAATAACGATCCGCATAAAAGAGCTGCATAGCTCAATAGCATCATACTGACATGCATCATTAACCACTGAGATTGTAGAGCAGGTACTAGTATTGCGGATTTATGCATTCCAGTTGAAAGACCTGACGTGGCGAAACCTTGGGTAAAAATGGCACTTGGTGCAGTTATTGCGCTTAAATCATTTTTAGGATTCCCAAGATACGGAATCATATGAATAATGGAGAAACTCCATGAAAGGAAGATTAATGATTCATATAAATTACTTAAAGGAAAATGTCCCGAAGAAATCCAACGAATAACTAAAAACCCTGTTATAGAGAAAAAAGTAGCTATCATCCCTTTTTCTGACAAATTACGTAATGCTTCGATTTCGTAGACTAATAAGTTCATCAAATGAATCATAATAACAATTGATATGATCGAAAAGGAAATATGAGTTAATATATGTTCTAAGGTCGCAAATATCATAACTAAAGGGTCCCTATTAAATAATTGAAATCGGGAATTAAATCTAATAGAATTATATTCTAATATTCTATTAGATCTATTGTGTCTATAATAGGAATTATTCTATTATTTATGCCGCCACTCGGACTCGAACCGAGATGCTCTAGCACTGCTTCCTAAGAGCAGCGTGTCTACCAATTTCACCATGGCGGCTTGCCTTAAAGAATCATAGGAAATTCTTGTTGAATTGTCAATATTCAATAGAGTTTAGTAAACAATTAAGAAAGATGCATTTCCATATGAATGGAAATGCATCTTGAAATGTTCAATATCAATAATACTGAATTAGTATCTTCGTAAGTTCAGTTTTCATAATCAACTTTTCCGTACTAGAAACCTAGCTTTTGTTTATCCAGAACAGTCAGAACTCAATAGTTTTGTTTTCAGTTGAGGTATCAAATCCATAATTTTTTTTTCTAACGATTTTGAGACCCACTCACGAATTCAATATCAACCAATAGAAATTTCAATAAATAGAATAGAACATAATAGAAATATAGAAAGACTATACAAAATCTAAAAAAATGATAATAAAAAAAATACAATACACAATACTGAGTACTTTGAATCCAGTAGACAGAAAGATTCTTATTTTTCAAATTACCTAGCTCTAACTAATCTGGAGAAGTTAAATACAAATACAATACACAATATACACAATAAATTAGTAAATTTGAATCATTTGCCTTCCAAATAAAAAATGGAAAATTGGAAGTTCTTTGAGACATGTCAATTAAGATTTTTTCAAGACTTTTTTTGTCGCACAAAAAAACTTTTTGACTGTCCGGTGGAAACAGATTTAGCTAAAGAAAAAGCTTTTACTGCCGCTAAAGAGCCTTTTTTTCTCCAAAGATTTCTACAAATATGCTTTTTTGACATAGAAGTACGCTTTTTTGGAACTGCCATTCAAAAGGTAGGTGACTCATTTTTATCGTTGTATGTGAAAGACATATATTGTTCAAAATCAATTACTATTTATTAGTCATTATCTATACTTATTCCATAAAATTCCCTCAATAATATCAGAACATACAAATAGAAAAAAAGAATAAAAGAAAAAAAAATAAATAAAAAAAATAAAAATCTTCTAAAACAATTCTATTTTAATAGACAAATAGATTTAAATTTTCTATCTTCATTCTTATATTTGCATAATGTAATAATTACATACGTATTGGATATTCTATTGTTTTAGAAAAAAAATATACAAAAAGAATATACAAAAAAAAGTAATGTAATTTTAAAATATATATTACTTTTATATTAATATTTAATATATAATTTAATATATAATATAAAAGTAATATATAAAATACAATATTACAAATATACAAATATTCCTTATTCATATGAAATAGTAAGAATAGTAATAGAAAATCTTTATCTAAATAGAGAAATTAGTAAAATAGTAAAGTAAATACTAAACAAAACGTATTCTATCACAACTCGTTCCCGCTAAGAAAAAAAGTGCAGCACCAATCAATCCATGAGAGAGTATTTGTAAAATGGCTCCATTGAGTCCCATGCCAGTTAGAGAACCAACTCCTAGAATTAGGAAACCCATGTGAGATACAGAAGAATAGGCAATACGTTTTTTTAAATTGCGTTGACCGAGGGAGGTTGAAGCTGCATAAATGATTTGTATTATTCCTACTATAACCAACCAGGGAGAGAATCTAGAATGAGCGTTAGCTAATAATTCCATATTGATCCGAATCAATCCATATGCTCCCATCTTTAATAAGATTCCAGCTAAAAGCATACATGTACTGTAATGTGCTTCCCCGTGGGTATCTGGTAACCATGTATGTAGGGGTATCATCGGCGATTTGACAGCATAAGCAATAAGAAAACAAAAATAGAGTATTATTTCCAATGCTGCAGGATACGATTGATTAGCTAATTTTTCTAAATCTAATGTCGGTTCATTGGAACCATATAAACCCATACCTAGAACTCCTATTAAGAGAAAAATGGAACCTCCTGCAGTGCACAAAATAAACTTTGTAGCCGAGTACAGGCGTTTTTTTCCTCCCCACATGGATAAAAGTAAGTAAACAGGAATTAATTCTAATTCCCACATGATGAAAAAAAGTAAAAGGTCTCTAGAAGAAAATGATCCTATTTGGCCACTATACATTGCTAACATCAAGAAATAGAAAAATCGCGGATTTCAAGTAACTGGCCAAGCTGCTAAAGTAGCTAAAGTAGTGATAAATCCTGTCAGTAAAATGGGTCCTATGGAAAGTCCATCGGTTCCCAGTCTCCAGTGAAAATCAAAAAGATTGATCCATTTAGAATCCTCCTTCAATTGGGTTAAGGGATCGTCCAATTGGAAATGATAACAAAATACATAGGTCATTAGAAGGAGCTCTAGGATACATATACATAGAGTATACCACTTATACACCTTATTTCCCCTATGAGGGAAAAAGACAATTGAAGAACCCGCAAATATGGGCAAAACAAGAAGTATTGTTAACCAAGGAAAATAACTCGTGATAAAGACAAGATAAATTTTGACGAGAAACCCCCGTGCTCGGGAGAAGAATAATAGATTTTCTTTTCTCGAGTACGGGCTTTGGTCGGTAAAGAGGAATCAAATGATTCAAGTGGAGTTTTTTGTCACATATCAATAAGAAAGACCCATGCTGCGAGTTGTTTCATGCCATAAATAAACACGGACACTCAAAAAATCCGTTGGACAAGCGGATTCACATCTCTTACAACCTACACAATCCTCGGTTCTTGGCGCAGAAGCAATTTGCTTAGCTTTACATCCGTCCCAAGGTATCATTTCCAATACATCAGTGGGGCAAGCTCGAACACATTGGGTACACCCTATACATGTATCATAAATCTTTACTGAATGCGACATTGGGTCTATAAATTCCAGTTTTGAACACAAAAGATTTTTGATCTGGTAAAATAAAATTTGAAAATGAAATAAATCATATAATTTCTATTGTAGACACCAGACGAATCAATGATTTATCAAAATTTGAAGAATCAATAGATTTGAAAATCTGTTTATGAGAAAGGGGCCAAGATACTTTGATTTCCGTTTCAATAACCATGAAATATGAGTTATACATACGAATTCAATTCATGTTCATTTTACTATATTTTTCTATTAATATGAAGATCTTAATTCTTATTGAATTTAGAGAATTTCTATGAATCCTAAGTAATCCTATTCATATAGAAAATCTGAATTCTATCAAATCAAATAGAAATAATCTAAAATAGTCTAATTCTAACTAATTCTAATTTAGAATAAATTATTAAGTATTATTAAGTACACTATATTAATATATATTAATATAATGTACTAATATATATATATATTAAATATTCATATTCGTATAAATAGATTAATCTAAATTAAATTTTAATATAGAAATATTCTAGTATATAGAAATAGAATTGAAGATATGATGATATATTATATATCAGATTCATACTAGATAGAATACGTTAGTTATTAGCTTAGTGATAGAATAGGTTAGTAGCTCTAGATCATACATCTATATGAAAAAAGAGAAGAAAGAAAATAATAAGAATAGAATATTCTATTCTTATTATTTATTCTAATTCTATTAGATTCTATTTATACTGTATTAGATGTATTGGATTATATTTTTATTTTAGATTCTATTTAGAATATTTTCAAAGTCTTATGTTTTGATTTCTATGTGAAAATAGAAGAATTCTAACTAATTATTCAACAAATTTGATTGATTGATACGAGTTGATTTTCTGTTACGATGTATAGACGAAACAATAGCTAGCCCAATAGCTGCTTCAGCAGCCGCAATGGCTATAACAAAGATTGAGAAAATTTCTCCTTTTAATTGCCGACTATCAAATATATCGGAAAATGTGACGAGATTTATATTCACCGAATTCAGTATAAGCTCAAGACACATAAGTGCTCTAACCATGCTTCGGCTTGTGATCAGTCCATAGATACCGATAGAAAATAAATAAACACTCAGAAAAAGTACATGCTCTAACATCATTGATAAATTCCTCATCAATCTCGATTCATTTCAATATGAACAAAAATTCAAATTAAACTGATTCAGCTGACTAGAATAGAAGAATTACAGAACAAAATAAGATATTCACAGTAGATTGAAAGAAAATAGATTAAATCCATTTTCATTCTTTCATTCTCAAAATAGAAGTTCTTTTTTCTTATTAGATTATTGACGAGCCATAGTAATTGCACCTATCAAGGAAACTAAAAGAATTATAGAAATGAGTTCAAAAGGAAGATAAAAATCCGTGGATAAATGAATCCCAATTTGTTGAACGTTACTTATTAAGTCCTGTTCTATAATCTGATTTGATCTTGTAGTCCGAAAAATTCCGGACCATGACGTATCTGGGATAGTAGTCATTAATGAAAAAAAAAAATACTTGTACAAACCAGTGAGGTGATCCTATCTCCAATGGTCCACAAATAGGAATCATTGGAATATTCTGAACTGTTCATGAACATCACAGCAAATATGATTAATACATTTATGGCTCCCACATAAATAAGGAACTGTGCGGCAGCTACAAAATAGGAATTCAATGAAATATAGAATAAGGATATACAAATAAGAACCAATCCCAATGAAAAGGCAGAATCAATGGGATTGGTAAGTAATACTACTCCCAGACCTCCTAATATAAGAACTGATCCCAGAAATACTACAAGAATATCATGTATTGGTCCAGGTAAATCCATTATGAAAGAAAAGATAAATAAATAAGTCAAAATATTTCATGACCTTACTAAGGGGCCAGGAAAGGAACTCTTTTTTTATATGATACCTTTATAATTGAATGAAAAAAAAAAAGAGGAATATCCTTAGATAGATAAAAGAAATTTATTTGGCTAATCCTACTTTATTCCAAACCAAATCTTAGTAATTGGTAATCGTTCTTGAACCAAGGGCTTTTTCTTTTTTCATTTGAGTCGTTGAATCCATAACTATAACTGTTTTAATTGTGTAATCTTCAATTATTGACATTGGTAACCGACCCAAAGAAATTTGATTATAATTCAATTCGTGACGATCATAAGTGGAAAGTTCATATTCTTCAGTCATCGATAAACAGTTTGTTGGACAATACTCGACACAGTTACCGCAAAATATACAGACCCCAAAATCAATACTATAATGAAGCAATTGTTTTTTCTTAATATCTTTTTTAAATTTCCAATCAACAATGGGAAGGTCTATGGGACATACGCGAACACATACTTCACAAGCAATACATTTATCAAATTCAAAGTGGATTCGACCACGAAAACGCTCTGATGTGATTGATTTTTCATAAGGATATTGAATAGTTACAGGTAAACGATTTGTATGGGATAAGGTAATTATGAAACTTTGTCCAATGTACCTTGCAGCTCGTATTGTTTGTTTGCCATAATTCATGAACCCAGTAACCATGGGGAACATATTATAGATATCCATGAATAAAATTGATGTTTCTTTCTCTTGGTTGAGAGAAGTTATGAATATATAATATCATTATTGTTTTCTCTTAATTTCTTCTTTATTATTTATAGTTTATAGTGAAACAAGTTGAGAAGAAGTTGTCAATAATAGATTACCTAGAGAAATAGGTAAAAGAAATTTCCATCCAAGATTTAATAACTGATCCATTCTCATCCTAGGTAAAGTCCATCTTGTTGTGATAGGAATGAACAGAAACAAATAAGCTTTAGCTAATGTAATAAAGATACCAATTGCTATTACAAAGACTCTAAACATTTTATTTATTCCAAAAAGTTCAGTAAGAGATATGTACGGAATAGAAAAATTCCACCCACCTAAGTAAAGAACTGTTACAAATAATGAAGAAACTTATAGATTTAGGTAAGAAGCAAGATAAAATAACCCGTATTTTATACCTGAATATTCGGTTTGATAACCTGCTACTAATTCCTCCTCTGCTTCCGGTAAATCAAAGGGTAATCTTTCACATTCTGCTAGAGAAGACATTAGAAAAACTAGAAACCCTATGGGCTGACGCCACAGATTCCATCCCCCAAAACCATATTTGGACTGTGCCTCAATTATATCAACTGTACTTGAACTGTTAGATAATTCTAGTCGATGATAACATCACTGCTCCCATCGCTATTCCAAAACCGTACATGAAACCTAAGCTTCATACGGCTCCTCTATGGCCACAAATAAATGTAAGGTAAGGACTGGTTCAGTATTATTGCTCTCCTTGGACCCTAGGTAAATAGAAAGGAAAGATACATTGGGGGTTGGAGAGGCCTCAATTCGACCAATAAAATTCTGTCTGCTAGAATAAGAAAAAGCACTTCCGAATTGATCTCATCCCTTATAATGATAATATAATGAAAATAATCAAAATTTCTCTTTGTTCAGCAATAACTTAATCCTTCAATCAAATACTCGTTATATTCATAAATAAAAAGAATTGGGCATTAGTTAATGAATCATGATAAGAATTCCCATATGCATATGTATGAAGAAACGAAGAACTAAATATTTTCTTATTATTCCCGTTTTATTCTTTTTTATTCTATTATTGTATTATTGTATTGCATTCTATTTGTCTTGTTCCTGTTCTTCTTTCTGAAAACTAAAAAAAAAAGGAAATAAAATAAAGGATTAATTCGTTCTTGATAGTCATTTCTTTAATCAGCGAATAGTAGCATACTCTAGATTGGAATCGTGGGGAAGTACTGCTTGATCATTTCTACCAACTTCAAGCCCTTATTATGATTCGTTTTATGCAAAGTTTTATGCAAAAACCCCTTTTTTTTGATACCTTACATTATTTCCATTACTCATCCTTTGTGTACTTTGGTGTTCCTAACTACCCACTTCTTTTTGATTGATCCCCAGTATAGTAATAAATACAGTTGATCTTTTGCATCCGCTTCAAGATATGACGACTAATCAAATAATCTCAATCTTGGGGTAAACAACTTATGTTTACTTAAATTTCATTCTTGTACCTAGGGAATGATATTTTTCTTGTTTTACTGCAAATTGAGGAGCAGTTTTGTTTCACTCATATAACTATCTGGTTTAACTCATCGAACTTAAATGTTGAATAAAAAAAAAGATTTTTTTTATTTCATATTTACATATTGAATTCTATTTATATTGTATTGAAATTTCAATTCATTTCTTTTCTCTTTTCTAGAAAAGAGAGAAAAAAAGTTCATGTTCAAACGAATCGCACGTAGAGATATTGCTAACACACATAGAGTTAATGGTATTTCATAACTAATTTATGGAGCTGCAGCTCGTAGACCGCCTGAAAAGGAATACTTATTATTTGATCCATATCCTGACATAAGAAGACCAATGGGGACAATACTTGAAATGGCAATCCATAAAAAAACACCTATACTGAGATCAGCTAAAACAAGGTGATATCCAAAAGGAATTACTAAATAACTTAGTAGAATTGATATAACCCCTATAGAAGGTCCGACCCTAAACAAACGAATATTCCCTCTAGATGGAAGAGATCCTCCTTCAAAAATAGTTTTGTCCCATCCGCTAAAGCTTGAAGAATTCCTAATGGGCCGGCATATTCAGGTCCAATACGTTGTTGTATTGCTGCGGATATTTTTCTTTCTAACCACACAATTACTAATACCCCCATTGTGATTGCTAAGACAAGGGTGAAAATGGGGACAAAAATCCATATGAGTCCATAGACTTCTTTTAAGGATTCTAATATAGAAAAAGAATTGATAGTTTGTACTTCTGTCGTATCAATTATCATTTCAACGATCAACTTCTCCCATAATGATATCTATACTACCTAGTATCGTCATGATATCAGCCAATTTCATTCTTTTAACTAGCTGGGGAAGAATTTGCAAATTGATGTAGCCGGGTGGACGAATTGTCCATCTCCAGGGGAAAACGCTACTATACTCCTATTAAATAAATTCCTAATTCTCCTTTTTGGGCCTCTACCCTTACATAAAGTTCTTGTTTTAACAATTCAAAATTGGGTGAAAGTTTTTTAGTAATAAATCTATATTCAAAATTATTCCATTCGGAATTCTTTGTCCTATGAAAGCGGCGGTTTTCTAAATTTTCATAAGGTCCTCCAGGAATTCCTTCTAGAGCCTGTTGAATGATTTTTATGGATTCTTGCATTTCACCGATTCGTACTAAATAACGAGCTAATGTATCGCCTTCTTTTTGCCATTTGACTTCCCAATAGAATTTATTGTAACACTCATAACGATCAACTTTACGAAGATCCCATTGGATTCCAGAAGCTCGTAACATTGGTCCTGATAAACCCCAATTTATTGTCTCCTCCCCACCAATAATGCCCACTCCTTCAACTCGTTCCAAAAAAATGGGATTTCGCGTAATGAGTTTTTGATACTCAAAAACTTCTGTTAAAAAATAATCACAGAAATCAAAACATTTATCTATCCAGCCATAAGGTAAATCCGCAGCTACTCCTCCGATGCGGAAATAATTATGCATCATCCGCATACCTGTGGCGGCTTCAAATAGATCATATATAAATTCCCTTTCTCTGAAAATATAGAAAAAAGGGAGTCTGTGCACCGATATCGGCCATAAAAGGGCCAAGCCATAACAAATGGGAGGCTATACGGCTCAGCTCCAACATAATAACTCTTATATAACTGGCCCTTTTAGGCACTTGAACACTTTACAATCGTTCTGGTGCATTTACTTTTATTGCTTCTGTGAACATAGTAGCTAAATAATCCCAACGTGTTACATAAGGCAAATATTGTATAATTGTTTGGTTCTCCGCTATTTTTTCCATCCCTCTGTGTAAATAGCCCAATATAGGTTCACAGTCAATAACATCTTCACCATCCAGAGTAACGATCAGCCGAAGAACACCATGCATTGATGGGTGGTGAGGACCCATATTGACTATTATGAAATTTTTTCTTGTAGCCGGTACAGTCATATTTTTTTCCTTAATTCATTATTTCCTGAATTTATTCAACTAAAAAATCTAATACTAATAAAAAAAGAATAAAAAAATAAAAAAGAACAAGGATACTAATAAGAAAATAAGAAGAAACTCAAATAAGAAATTCAAATTAAATTAACGAATTTTTGGTTCCCGAATATCTAACTTATCCATTAATTTCTTATAACGCACTTTCTTTTTCTTTGACAAATAAGTCAACAATCGTTGACGTTTTCCCAGAATTCTTCGTAGACCCCTTTGCGATAAAAAATCTCTTTTGTGCAATTCCAAATGTGAAGTAAGTCTCCGTATCTTACTGGTGAAATGGAATACTTGAAATTCAACAGACCCACTATTTTCTTCTTTTTCTTCTTGTGTAATAACTGAGATGAATGAATTTTGGACCATAAATGAAAATTTATATCTTTATTTTCTGTGAGTTTTACCGATCAGGAAAAAAAAAAATAATATTTCTTATGCCAGTTATTTTCATCTAGTATACATCAAAATTGGATTTCATTCATATATTACTTTGTTTTTTTTGTGGTTTATGTGTTTATGTTTTGTATATTTGATCCAAATCAAATATACAAAACATATATGTATTCACGAAAGAGAACAATTTCTTTTTACTTAAAAAGATTCCGCTCCTCCTAGTGAAAATTGATACACTATGAAATCAGCATCATCATCATGTATTAGAATGTTACACAGTGTATATATTTTGGCTTTCATCTACCAAATATGTTACACGATATGTAGGAAATCCACTATAAATTCTTTAATTTTTCATTGGAATTGAATTCATTCTGAATTGTGAATACATATGTATTCTTGACATACTGAAACGACTGCTGTTATTGGTATCAAACCAATAGCGATTCATACAAGCTACATCTTCTAATCGATAATTGGGCCAAAGAAACAATTTGAATTTCATGAAATTTTTTCCATCTGTATTAATATGTTTGTCCTCATTCAAAAATTGACCACAGTTTCTTATTTTGTTTTCATTGCAAAATCTTGGATTTCTATCCACAACATTCCAATTCTGGGAATTGAAACAAATTCGAATTCGAAATTCTCTCCGACGTCTGGGAGATAGAATATTTTCAGGAACAAGAAAATCATAATGATTTTTGTCTCCACTCCCAAAAATGTTGCTGTATTGTGCAATGGATTTTTCAAACCCCCCTTTCTCGCTATATCTTTTTTTTGTGTATTTTTTATTCGTTTGGTGCTTCTTATTATCGACCAATGAAATATCTATAGTTTGATATATAATAGATTTTCCGTCCCTTCTTATAGATAGACAAATTGGTTCAATAATCAATATTCCCTTTCTTATCAATTCTGCAAGAACTAGGTCCTTTTGAATCAGCATTTCATCTAGATTTATTTCACCTCTTTGAATCGAGGATATAGCAATTTCCTTTATATTTATCAGTCTAAGTAGTAGACAATATACTCTGATATTTTTCATTATTTTTTTATTCAAAGGATTAGCCCATCTTAATTGAAAAAGAAAATATTTTTTCAAAAAGGAATCTAGTTCCATTTCATTTTTATATTGTTTTTTTTTTCTACCCTTTTTCATTTCTAATCTTGCGTAATCTTCTTCAACAGCTTTTTTCTTTTTTTGTTTTAGTAGATTCAATACAAGATTTCCTTGGCCCTGTTGTTCGTGTTCTTCCTGCTTGGAATTTCCTAATTCAAGATCTTTTTTTTTATTAGATGATATAGGAAGATTTTTCTTTGGGTTTACGTTACTCTTTTTACTTTTTTCATTTCTATAAAAATGAAAAAATAGTGATTTGATTGGGATGATCCAAGGTTGAATCTTATATACATCAAAAAGTAGCCCAAATTCTGGGAAGAACCAAGGTTCTATATTGGATATAGTATCATGATTTGATGCGGTATCATAGAACCTTTCTTGATTCATTCCCATGCAATCAAAAAAGAAACTTTTTTGATTGCATGGTTTGATCTCTTGATGAATCGTAGGAGAGAAAAGATCTTTTTTTTCCATTTTGGGTAAATTCTTAATTTCAGTCTTAGTATTTTTCTGAATATTGATGCCAATATGTGCATTGGTCCAGATCTCAATATTATTTCTAAAACAAAGATGAAGAATTTTACAATCAAAATATTTTCTATCCAAATTTGTATTCCTATCAATAAGATATCTTTTTTCTAGATAATCATTACTAGGTATACTTACCAATACATAAAATGATTCAGGTTTCGATGTATTTAAATGATATGGAATTTCTGGGTCCCCGTTTATTTCTAATGTTGATCCAGAAATGTATGAATTAGGGGTGCTTATGTATTTATATGATAAAAGATCATATCTGTAATGTTTTTTCCATTTGTATTTTTGACTCATAAATGCATTCGCTGCATAGTCATTTTTTTTTATGGAATGAATGAATTGGTATTTTTGATATAAATCCAATTGGATTGATTCCTTGTTTTGAATCATACGACGTTGATTTATTCTATTTCGCCATTCTTTAGGTACTAATTGAAATCTTCTTTTTTTAGAGAAATCGTATTGATAATGACCTTTTAACCAGTTTTTCCATTCGTTCATTACATATGTATGAATTTTTTTATGTCTTGATTTAGAATTAAATATTCCGTGTATCATACAATAGTCTTTTAATTTATCCTTAAAAAAAGGATAGCTCCCTTGATATTGAAGTACAGGTCTCAAGTGATACTGATTTAGTAATTGGTTAAGTAATTGGGTTTGTGATAATTTGTAAAATACATATGCTTGGGACAGGGAAGATAAGTTCCAATAAGTATTGGAATTTTGATTCCTATTCTCAGTATTATCAGTATTTGAAAACAATTTTTTTATAGTCAAAATGAAATTCATTGTATTTTGATTTGTTTCATCAATTCCTTCTTGTTCTTGATTTCTTTCATTGTTGTAAATGGATTTATTCAAGATCTTTTTTGTTGATTCAAAGAAAAGTTGTGCATTTATCTTAGAAATGGTAATGGTATATAGCAAAATATCTATGTATATTTTTTCAATTAATGATTTGATAAAGTAGTGTGATTTACGCATTAATCGGATATTTTTCCTTTTTAAGATTTTAAAAATAGGTTTCTGTGAGCCCGATCTTTTATTATCATAAATTAAAACTATTTCTTTTTTTTTCTTGTCTTTTGCGGTTCGTTCAATTTGATTCCTGATTTTGATTGTCTTATCAGAAAGATCTTTCATTCTTCTTTCTATTAGTGAATAATTGAACCAATTCATCGTTCGAATTAGAACGGGCGATTGGCGAAGAATCTGATTATTTCTTTTGAAATCTTTTTCGTTTTTGTTCGGTTCATATACTTTTTCTTTCCTCAATTCAAATAAGAAAATTGGATTGACTTTCTCCAGGTTTTTCATCATTAGTTTGATAACTCGAACTATTTTGATGACCCATTTTGTTTTTTCTTTTCGAACTTTTAGAAAGGGTTTTCTTTTTTTCTTTAAAAATTTTAGAACTTGTAAAAATTTCTTTTTCACCTTTTTCTTTTTTTTTTCGAGTTCTTTATAAATAGGTTCAAAAAAAAAAGGTCGTTTTCGGGGAGAACCAAAGGGAAGTTCCGCTTCCATTCCCCAGACTGTTAAAAAACAAAAATTTGTTTTTTTATCTTTTTTTTTCATTGGATCTCTATGATGAGATCGTACCTTAGATTTTTGCCAAGATTTTAGACAGAAAGGATATAGAATCTTTATCTGAATACCGTCTGTTAACCAATCTTGGGGAAATTCGGTTTCTGATAATTGAACACCATTATAGGTGCATTTAATATGCATTTCTCTATTCCATGCCTTAAAATCCTCGTACCACTCGGGGGATTGGAATAATAACATACTTAAAAGATTTTTAGCTATTATTAATGAAGGCAATATAATGTATTTTCTAAGAAAAGATTGGGTTACTAACATCAAACCTCTTATTGCTTGAGTAAATATAAAGGTATCCCAAGCTTCTGATATTTCTATCCGTTCATTTATATATTTTTTTTCCTCTTTCTCCTTTTCTTTTTTTGTATCTTCATTTTCCAAATCAAAATCGGAAATTTTTAATTCTAATTCTTGTTCTCTCCCCATCCAATTCCTCAAAATGAGATTCTTCA